ATAGGGGTTACATCCCGTATGAAACTTAATATTACACCACTTCTACGAATAGCCCTTAATGCTGCATCTCGTCCGAGACCGGGGCCTTTTATCATGACTTCGGCTCGTTGCATACCTTGATCCACTACCGTCCGAATAGCATTTCCTGCTGCGGTTTGTGCCGCAAAGGGTGTCCCTCTTCTTGTACCCTTGAATCCACAAGTACCGGCGGAGGACCAAGAAATTACCCGGCCTCGTACATCTGTAACAGTCACAATGGTATTGTTGAAACTTGCTTGAACATGAATAACCCCTTTTGGTATTCTACGCGCATTCTTACGTAAACCAATACGCCCATTCCTACGTGAACCGATTCTGGGTGCGGGTTTTGCCATATTTTATCGTCTCATAAATATAAGTCAGAGGTATATGGATATATCCATTTCATGCCAAAACGGATCTTTTCCGCTTTTTTTTATTTGTATATTGGGTCCCTTAGGGAGTCTCTTTTATTTTATAAAGATTATCCTTGTCTTTGTTTATGTCTCAGGTTGGAACAAATTACTATAATTCGTCCCCGTCTACGGATCAGTCTACATTTTTCACAAATTTTACGAATGGAGGCCCTTATTTTCATATTTGTCATTCCTTAACTGAATTTCAAATTTACTTATTTGAAGAAAATTAGTTTCTGGAAATTTGAAACTTTCGGATTGTATCCCTCCGAAAGGAATATTGAAGTTGAAAAAAAAACCACCTAATCGTTTGAATCCTTGTTTCGGAGTCTAGAAACTATACGCCCTTTGGTTGAATCATAATGACTTCTTTCAATTTTTACTCTATCTTCCGTTGGTATACGTATAAAACTACGTTGAATCCTTCCTGAACCATAACCTAGAATCCGATCTTCATTATCTAAATGAATCCGAAGCATACCATTCGGAAGTGATTCAGGAATTAAACTTTCATGAATCCAGTTTTCTTTTTTCATTCGCGGTAAAACCTCCTTGAAGTATTAAGTAAGAGGAGAGTGAGAATAGAAACCCGTTCTTTATCTTTTTTTTTCACAAATAGTAAAGTTCCATATCTTAATTTGGATATAGGAAAGCTTACCATATATAACACAAAATTTCTCCGCCGATTCCTTCTAGTCGGGCCTCTCGGTCCGTCATTATACCCCGAGAGGTAGAAAGAATTACAATCCCCATCCCACCTAAAATTCTAGGAATTCGTTGATAACTAGAATAGATTCGTAGACCGGGTCGACTGATCCGTTTTAAATTTAAAACAGTTTTACATGGACCTTTCCTATTCCTTCTATGCCGTAGGGTTAAAACCAAAAAATATTTGTTGTTTTCCTGATGTTTCCTCACATTTTCAATAAAACCTTCTCTTAACAGTATTTTAACAAGGTTTTCGGTGATGTTAGTAGATGGTATTCGAACTGTTCCTTTTCTATTCATGTCGGCATTGCGTATAGAAGTTATTATATCAGCAATAGTGTCTTTACCCATGATAAATTAAAATTATTGTTACCCCCGAACTTTGATATAATCAACATGCTTTTTTCTTTCTATTTTATGAATCGTTAAAGATATATGCGTGAGACAAATTTACTAATTAATCTAGTTTACTCTATTCATATTTTATTCAAATGCTATAATAGCATTAGAGTCTCCGTTTTATTAGACTTATAATACTTCAGGTGCTAATGAAACTATTTTAGTGAAATTTAACTGTCTCAATTCCCGTGCGATCGCACCAAAAATTCTAGTTCCTTTGGGATTTCCTTCTTGATCAATAACAACCGCAGCATTGTCATCATATCGTAGTATCATACCGTTGTCACGTTTGAGTTCTTTACAAGTACGTACAATTACAGCTCTGATCACTTCGGATTTTTCTAGAGGTGTATTTGGTATTGCTTCCTTGATTACAGCAACAATAACGTCACCAATATGAGCATATCGTCGATTACTAGCTCCTATGATTCGAATACACATTAATTGTCGGGCCCCGCTGTTATCCGCTACATTTAAGTGGGTTTGAGGTTGAATCATATCATTTTTTTTTTTATTTGCTCTTTCACTGCGAAGGGGCTAAGTAAAAAAAGAAATATTGTTTGTCCAAAACAAAAAAAAAAGAAACCTATAATTTTGTTTTTTTTTTCATTCAAAAGATTTCTTTTCTTTGGTTATACATTCTTATCCCGAAATAATGAATTGCGTTCGTATAGGCATTTTGGATGCCGCTATTGAAATAGCCTTTCTGGCTACATTTTCTGCTACTCCACCCATTTCATAAAGTATTCTACCCGGTTTAACGATAGCTACCCAATATTCGGGAGATCCTTTACCGGAACCCATACGCGTTTCCGCGGGTCTTACTGTAACAGGTTTGTCTGGAAATATACGTACCCATATTTTTCCGCCGCGGCGTACGTTTCGTGTCATTGCTCGCCGCCCTGCTTCTATTTGTCTAGACGTGATCCACGCGGGTTCAAGTGCCTGAAGAGCATATCTACCAAAGCAAATACGATTACCTCGATAAGATATTCCTTTCATTCTTCCTCTATGTTGTTTACGGAATCTGGCTCTTTTGGGGTTATAGTTGATGGTTCTTTTTCAATTTCAATTCCATCTCTACTACAGAACCGGACATGAGAGTTTCTTCTCATCCAGCTCCTCGCGAATGAAAAATAACAATTATAACATGGTATACATGTATTTAATGAATAATATACTGAATCGTGGGAGTCTTTGAGATTTTATCTAATATCTAATCTATTAGAAATTTGTATATCTTGTTTTGATAGTTTATATAAAAAAAACTAAACATGTATTCAATTTCTATTTATTTATAGTTATAGATAATTATTTTATAGATTAGTTAGAGATAATAATAATAGAATTTCGTTTTATTATAACGAGTATTTATTTTGTTTTGTCTTTTTTATTATCATATTATATTGGATCTATCAAAATTTAGAAATCCAATAAAATAAAAACTTTCGCGGGCGAATATTTACTCTTTCCATATCTATTTCAGTTGTAGGGTTATCCTATGACATGGCCTCTCAGAATAAAAGTGGATTGGTCCCGGGTTCGTTTCGCCATCCTACCCAATGAATTATTAGGATTCGTTTTCAATAGAATCTTCTGCATCCACGGGTTCCGTCGTTCCCATCGCTTCGCGATTAATGGTTAGGCCTGAATTCTACAGCGGAGCTCCTAATGAAAATGAAATGTGTTATTGAGTCAATTTTCTCAGTCTTTGTGGACCCGGGGCTCTTGACTTTTTTTGTTCTATGAACAAATTCATCGAATTATAGATCAATCAAATTAGTATTGATGCTTTATTACGCTATCCTTTATAAGATCGCTCAGAGACCTTACATATTGGAATCATATAGCATTAGTATTCTTTTTCTCTCTTTCTCTCACCCTTCCATTTATCTGCATTCTTTTTGTTATTGCTTCACAACTTAAAATCAGATTGGTTTTTCTTTTTTTTGCTTGTTTATGCAAACAAAAATTCAGTTGCTACAATGATATGATCAATATATCATATCGTGACTAGTTCTTTAGATCCAGATAATATGAAGCGGTGAGTTGGTTATTAGTTCGATAGTTATTAGTTCATACTATGGGCCAGTCCGTTTTTTTGACTACTAACCCTACAAAAACCAACGAGTCACACACTAAGCATAGCAATTATATCAATATAAAAAAATGAATTGAATTTTTATTCAACCTTATAGAATTGCCCATTTTTTTTTTTTTTATTTAACAGAAAAAGAATGAAAGAGTTTGTCATTTTTTGCTTTTTTATTTCCGATAGAACGTAAAGACAAGTCAAATAAAGGCTTAGGCTTCCTCGTCTACAAATATCCAAATTTTGATGCCTAATACCCCATAGATAGTTCCAACTGCATAGGAACAATAATCAATTTTAGCTCGAATGGTTTGTAGAGGAACTCTACCCTCTCTGATCCATTCGACACGCGCAATCTCTTTTCCGTCGATACGTCCTGCAATTTGTACTTGAATTCCTTTTGTACCTGCTTGTTCAGTTAATTCAATAGCCTTTTTCATTGCTTTTCGAAATGAAACCCTATTCTTTAATTGTCCGGCTATAAATTCGGCGAGAATATTAGGGTGTCCATAAGGGTTTGTAATTCTTGTAAGAGCAATGTTGAGTTTTCGGTTTACACAATTAATTTCTTTTTGTACATCTATCTGCAATTCTTCGATTCTTCGAGGCCCACCTTTACCTTCTAGTAATAATTTTGGGAATCCCATATAGATTATGACCTGAATCAAATCGATTCTTTTTTGAATCTTTATGCATGCAATTCCCTCAACACCAGAGGATATTTGAATATTTTTTTGTACATAATTCTTGATCCAATCTCGGATTTTTTGATCTTCTTGTAGCCCTTCGGAATAATTTTGTGGTTGTGCAAACCAAAGAGAATGATGACCTTGGGTTGCACCAAGTCTGAAACCAAGTGGATTTATTTTTTGTCCCATAATCTCCCAATACTATATATATCATGACACGTCATATCCGTGTACTTACTTATTTTTATTTCTCCATACGTTGCCTTTGAAGTATAATATGGCGTATTTGGCTCCTTTATACTTCCTTTTTTATACTTCCTTTACAGATATATCTTTTAATCCAATAGTTATATGAAAAACGGGTCTTTTTATCGGATAACTGCGCCCTCGAGCTCGAGGTTTTCATTTTTTCACAGTAGTACCCCTTCACGACTTCCGCTTTGCTAATGATTAAACTTGCTTCGTTTAAACCGACATTGTGAATAGCATTTGTTGCTGCAGAATAAACCAATTTTAAAATTGGATAACTCACTCGATAAGGCATAAGTTCGAGTCTCATACGTCTTTCTTCGTATAAACGTCCACAAATCTGATCAATTTCAATTACTCTTTCTGCTTTATTAGCAGACATACATATATGTTTACTTAAAGCGCATATATGTTTCGGTATATGGATTC